AAGAGAATAAGTCTTCTTATTTTATTCTTACATGTTAATAACATTCTCTTGATACTCCCCCAAAAAATGTCACTATATATTTTGCTTGTGCTTAATCTTTCCCGATTCAATTAGAAATCATCTAAAAGAACTTGTTATAAGTGAATTTATTGCAGTCTTTCATGAATGGTTTTGTGTCCGAATCCTTTTTTTTTGACTCTGCGCCAGTAATTTCACTATAATTATATTATTAGTGAACAATAATGGAAAAATTCCTTCAGATTCTATTCGTTTCATATTCATAGAGATAGGGGACATAATTCACATGGATATAGTAAGTCTCGCTTGGGCTGCTTTAATGGTAGTCTTTACATTTTCCCTTTCACTCGTAGTATGGGGAAGAAGTGGACTCTAGAGGTATTACTAATTTAATAATTGGATTGAGGAATCAAACTGTATCAATTTTTTTCTAGATGGTTTTGCAAAACCTTTTATTTGAAATTCACTATAATTAATTAATATTAATTAATTTAATTAATTTTTATTAGTCTTCATTTAGATTTAGAAATTTTTTGGTTCTAATGTAGTAATGTATTCTATGACTAATATAGATGAATAATACCTTTTCAATCAAAATCAAACAAATATTTCAATAATTCCCATTTTCGTATTCCGAGAATCTAAAAGATACGGATGGTAGACAATTTTTTAAAAAGAAATAAAAAATTCTTTCTCAATTTTCTATTTAGATGAACCGTTTCTTACCAGAGTTATATATGGACAATGCGGGGCAAGGGAACCCCACCCCTTTTTTTGTTTTTTTTTTTTTCATTTTCTTTTATTTCCTCCTTTCCTGTTCAAATGGAAAAGAAAGTAGTTCTTTTTTTTCATAAGATCTTGTCTTGGTCTAGTCACATATTGCGCACTTACTTATTTTAGCAATTTGATTTAGGCTATGTTTTATTTAACTCATTTCATACCATGGATCAAAGGTTAAAAAATCGGTAAGGTATACTTTCGAAACGAAATACGAAGAAGTTACTATAGAACTCTTTTGATCATCTGTTAACTCTTCAATCAATTACTTCTTTGAAATGTAAAAAAAGAGATTATTTGATTTTTTTTATTAATATATATTCCATTTTTCTTTCCTTCATGGATTTGATTCTTTTTTGATGGATACCGAGATTCATATAGAAACTAATAAGAAATCCGGGAATGAAAAAATCACAAGACAAGTAAAGTCTTGCAATTTTTTCAGATTGAAATCAAGACAACTAAAATGGATCAAACAAAGAAAAAAAAATTGAGATAGGACGGCCATTACATATATCTAATTGATATCGACATCTATGAAGATAGATATTGTAAATTGATTTCTATTAAGTTTGGATCTTTATACATTACAACTTTATACATTCCTAACATTCCTAAAATTAGAATAGTATAGTATGATAGAAAGAAATATCTGAATCTTTCTACCATACTATACTAATGACGAGAAGTCAAGTTTTATTCAAATTAATCGCCTTGGCTGATTGTTTTTACATATATTATAAGTAAAAAAGCAGTAGGAACTAGAATGAACAGCGCAGTAGCAATAAATGCGAGAATATTTACTTCCATAATTTCATTGTTTTTTTTACTTCGCAATAACTCGGGATTTAATCCCATAGAGATGAAAAGTTTTTCACTTGTAAATTCAATGCGATGAATTACATTTCAATGACATCGAATCGGATCAATATCATGAATAAGAATATCTAAGCTATCAAATCGATTCACCGTCGAGAATTGAATAGTATAACATAGGAAAATATTTTATTCACACCCAATAAAAAATTTGTGATTCCTGGTCCAAGCAAAAGAATTCGTTTCCTTTATTGATATTGTTATTCTTTTCCACTCTTTCTTTTTCTCCACTCTTTCTTTTCTATAACCCACTGCCTCCTTGTACAATCATCTAATGAAGTATCATCTGACTGCTTTTCCACTCCCAATGTTTACAAAAAAACAAAAAACCAAGCAAAAAAGAGAAAAAATTCCATTTATACATATAAATATGTGCTCCCGATAAAAATAACAAAGATATGACACTCTATTCTATTAATGGACGGACCGGGGAAATCGAAAAAAGGGCTCCGGTATAGTATCTTTTTGAATCCTGAATGTGCTGAGTGCTGCCAATAATGTTAGAAATTCACATATCTTTCTCTGTCATCAATAGGCACGGGTTGAAGTACTGGAAATTCCCATATTTTTTTTTGATCAGAAATGCGAAAAAAAAAATATTGTGAGAATTCAATTCTGCCATTTGCGTCCCCTTTCACAGAAAAGGGAGGGACGAATTGATGTATTTTTTTTATTGGATCCGTCGGGTCGGGACTGACGGGGCTCGAACCCGCAGCTTCCGCCTTGACAGGGCGGTGCTCTGACCAGTTGAACTACAATCCCATGGAAATAAAAAAAGTGCGCAGCATACACATATTCTATTCTTAATATAGAATTCAAGCCATTTTTT